ATTAGATTGGTATTAGTATGGATACAGGAAAATTATTCTATTAAATCTAAAAAATCGAATATCCTTATTAGATTGAGTAAATCTATTCTATCCGAATTGATAAATTCTATGTCTCAAATATTTATTATTTATTTATTTATTTCCTGTCTATACTATTTAGGCAAAACACCGCCACCCGTTTTGATTAAGAAACAAATAGATGGATCCAAAATGAAGGTAACTAAACAAGAAAAAAAGAGATCCACCGAAGAAGATCTTTCTGCTTCTATTTTTTCGGAAGAGGGAGAGGATTCGTACAAAATCGATGAAACAGAGGAAAAAGACATCTTCCAATTTGAAAAACCTCTTATAAATATTCTTTTCGATTCTAAACGATGGAATCGTCCCGTTCGATATATCAAAAATGATCGATTTGAGAATGCTATAAGAAATGAAATGTCACAATATTTTTTTTATCCATGTCAAAGTGATGGAAAAGAAAAAATATCTTTTACGTACCCACCTAGTTTGTCAACTGTTGTGGAAATGATACAAAGAAAAATGTCTCTCTTGACAACAGAAAAACTCTCTGATGAATTGAATAATTATTGGAGTTCCACTAATGAAAAAAAAAGAAAGAGCCTAAGCAAAAAATTTTTTAATAGTGCAAAAACTCTAAATAAGGAATTTCTTGCTATGGATGTAATCGAAAAAAAGATTCGATTGGGTAATGATGAGACTAAAAAAAAACACTTACCTAAAATATATGACCCTTTCTTGAACGGACCCTACCGAGGACAAATAAAAAACAGTTTTTCACTCTTAATCAAAAATAAAACTTACACAAAAAATGAGATTTGGATAAATAAAATTCATGGTCTCCTTTTTCATATTAATTATTCAGAACTTGAACAGAAAATGGATATATTTGATATAAAATCATTATCAACTGAAATTAGTTCTCTTTTGAATTTAATCAGTCAATTTTCTGGAAAAGGAAAATCAGTATCAAGTTTTAATTTTAAGGGACTTTATTTATTTCCAAAACATGAACAAGAACAAGTAAGAATTGCTTCAGAAGATAAAAAAATAAAAATGAAATTTTTATTTGACGCATTTCTAACTGATCCGAACGAGAAAACTATTTTAAATAGAAAAAAAAAATCGATTGGGATAAAAGAAATCAGTAAAAAAGTTCCTCGATGGTCATACAAATTAATTGACGAGTTGGAACAAATGGAAGTAGAAGAAAAGGAAGAAAACAAAGAAAATGAAGCCGAGGATCATGAAATTCGTTCAAGAAAAGCCAAACGTGTAGTGATTTTTACTAAGAACTCAAAGAATGATGATACTTCTACCGATAACCAAGATACTAAAAATTATAAAAAAAAAAAGGGGGGGGGGGGTGAATTGGCTTTAATACGTTATTCACAACAATCGGATTTTCGTCGAGACATAATAAAAGGATCTATACGCTCTCAAAGACGTAAAACAGTTATTTGGAAAGTCTTTCAAGCAAGCGTGCATTCTCCTCTTTTTTCGGACAAAATTGAGAAATACTCTTTCTTTTCTTTTGATATTTTGGAGCCAATGAAAATCTTTTTTATTTTTAAAAATTGGATGTCGAAAAACAGAGAATTCAAAATTTCGGATTATGCGGAAGACAAGACAAAAGAAAGTGAGAACAAAGAGGAGGACAAAAGAAAAGAATACGAAAAAGATGAAGAAACGCGTATAGAAATAGCAGAAGCCTGGGATAACTTTATATTTGCTCAAGGAATAAGAGGTGTTTTATTATTAACCCACTCGATTCTTAGAAAATATATTCTATTACCTTCATTGATAATAACTAAAAATATTGTTCGTATGCTATTCTTTCAATTTCCCGAATGGTCGCAGGATTTAAAGGATTGGAATAGAGAAATGCATATTAAATGTACTTATGATGGCGTTCCATTATCAGAAACAGAATTTCCGAAAAACTGGCTCACAGACGGTATTCAGATAAAGATACTATTTCCTTTTCGTCTGAAACCTTGGCACAGATCGAAGCTACGATCCCCCCAAAAAGAAAAGGATCCAACGAAAACGAAAAAAAAAGCGCAAAAACCTGATTTTTGCTTTTTAAACGTTTGGGGAATGGAAGTTGAATTGCCCTTTAGTTCTTATTCTCCCCGAAATAAACTTTCATTTTTTGATCCCATTTTGAACGAACTAAAAAAAAAAATTCAAAAATGGAATTGTTTTTTTTTTCTATTTCTAAAAGTTTTAACCGAAAAAAAAAAAAAAATTCTAAATATTTCAAAAGAAAGAGTAAAATGGATCATGAAAAAGATTCTATTTATAAAAGAAAAAATTCTAAAAGAAATAAGAAAAAAATTATCAAAAATAAAAATAAACCAAATTCCTTTATTTGGATTGAGAGAAATCTATGAAGTGAGTGAAACTCAAAAAGATTCAATAATCAGTAATAGTAATCGAATAAGCTATGAATCGTCCATTCCAATTCAATCTATTAATTGGACAAATTTTTCATTGACAGAAAAAAAAATAAAAGATCTGAATGATCGAACAAAGACAATCATAAAGCAAATAGAAAAAATTAGAAAAAACAAAAAAAAGGGATTTCGAATCCCAGAGATAAATATTCGTTTTAACAAAACACGTTCTGATGATAAAAGAAAAAGATTCGAATCCCCCCAAAATATTTGGTCGATATTAAAAAGAAGAAATATTCGATCAGTCCACAAATCATATTTTGTTTTTCAATTTTTCATTGAAAGGATATCTATAGATATCTTTCTATGTATCATTAATATTCCTAGCATGAATGTCCAACTTTTTCTTGAATCAACAAAAAAAATTATTAATAAACACACTTACCATAATGAAGCAATTGAAAAGAGAATTGAGAAAACAAATCAAAAGATAATTCACTTTATTTCGATTATAAAAAAAGCAATTTATAATATTGATAATTCACAGATTTTTTGTGACGTACCCTCTTTTTCACAAGCATATGTATTTTACAAATTATCACAAACCCAAGTTATTGACTTATATAAATATAAGTTAAGATCTGTTTTTCAATATTCTGGAACATCTCTTTTTCTTAAGAATGAAATAAAGGATTATTTGGGGGGGATACAAGGAATGTGCCAGTCCAAATTAAGACATAAGAATACTCACAATTCTGTAATGAATCAATGGAAAAATTGGTTAAGGGGTCATTATCAATATGATTTATCTCAGAGTAGATGGTCTATATTAGTATCACAAAAATGGCGAAATAGAATCAATGAATGTCGTATGGCTCAAAAAAAAAAAAAAGATTTAACCAAATGTGATTCATATGAAAAAAACCGATTAATTCTTTACAAAAAACAAGAAGTAGACTTATTAACAAATCGAAAAAAAAAAATTAAAAAACAATATATATATGATCTTTTATCATATAAATCTCTTAATTATGCAGATAAGAAAGACTCATCTATTTATCGATATAGATCACCATTACAAGCCAATAATGACAAAACATTTTCTTATAATTACAGCACGCGTAAACGAAAATTATTTGATATGGAAGATGATATCCCTATCAAGAATTATATAGGGGAAGATGGTATTCTAGATATGGAAAAAAACCTGGATAGACAGTATTTTGATTGGAGACTTCTGAATTTTGATCTTAGAAATAAGATGTATATTGAGGCCTGGATTGATACCGATTATTATCTTATGATTCATCAAGAAATCAACCCGTCCAATCAAAAAAGTTTTTTTTTTGATTGGATGGGAATGAATATAGAAATACTAAACCGTTCCATATCGAATCTGGAACTTTGGTTCTTCTCAAAATTTGTGAAATTTTATAAAACATATACAAGTAAACCATGGGTCATACCAATCAAATTCCTTTTTTTCAATTTTAATGTAAAAAAAAATGATAATGAAAATAAAAGTATCACCAGAAAGAAAAAAATAGATATTTTTAGACCACCATCAAAAAAAAATATATACAAGAACAACATAGAAGCACTAAATTTATTACTAAGAAGGTATTTGCGTTTTCAATTGAAATGGAATTATTGTTTAGATCAAAAAATAATGGATAATATCCAAATATATTGTCTCCTGCTTAGACTGATAAATCTAAAAGACATTGCTATAGCCTCGATTCAAAGAGGAGAACTAAGTCTAGATATTATGATGATTCATAATCAAAGGGATTTACTCCTTCCACAATTGATGAAAAAAAAAGGAATATTGGTTGTCGAACCAGTTCGTCTGTCTATAAAAAACGATGGACAATTTTTTATGTATCAAACCATAGGCGTTTCATTGATTCATAAAAGTAAGCACCAATTTCAATTTCATCAAAGATACCCCCAAAAAAGCTATGTTGATAAGACGAATTTGGATGAACCCATTACAAGACATCAAAAGATGACTGAAAATAAAGAAAAAAATCATTATGATTTGCTTGTTCCTGAAAATATTTTATCCTCTAGACGTCGTAGAGAATTGAGAATTCTAATTTGTTTCAATTCTGGGAATAGAGGTGGTATGCATCAAAATATGGCATTTTACAATGGGAATAAAGTAAATAATTTCTGTCAAGTTTTTGCTAAAAGGAAATATCTTGATAGAGATAAAAAAAAACTAATTTATTTTAAATTATTTCTTTGGCCAAATTATCGCGTAGAAGATTTAGTTTGTATGAATCGATATTGGTTTGATACCAATAATGGTAGCCGTTTCAGTATGGTAAGGATACATATGTATCCGCGATTGAAAATTCGTTAATCTATATTTTAATTTCTTCTGTTTCTCGTAACATATCTGGTCTGCGAAGACAACTAAATACACACACCCACTGTCTTACCTTCTATTCGTAGGAATGATCCTAATTGAATGATGTATCCATTCGATCTAGAAATGAATCAAACAAAATCTTCTTAATTTTTTTTATTTTAAAATAAAAAATTTGTATTTTGTGAATGCATAAACATTGAATTGATTAATAATAAGAAATTCAATTTGAAAAAAAAAATTAGGAATTCTTAAGGAAATTAAGTTAAGATTATTGTATATACCAAATTAAAAAAAGAGTGTCATTATTATTATTACTGATCAAAAAAAAATATCTATCTATCTATCTATTCTTCTATCTATCTAGATAGATATATATATATAAAAAAAAAGAGGAGAGGAAAGCTTTTGTTTTATGGTAAAAAATTCATTTATACTAGTCATTTCACAAGAAAAAAAAGAAGAAAATCCAGGATCGGTTGAATTTCAAGTATTCAATTTCACCAATAAGATACGAAGACTTACTTCACATTTGGAAGTGCACAGAAAAGACTATTTATCTCACAGAGGTTTACGTAAAATTTTGGGAAAACGCCAACGACTACTGTCTTATTTGTCAAAGAGAAATGGAATACGTTATAAAAAATTAATTAATCAGTTGGATATTCGGGAGTCACAAACTCGTTAATTTGAAGAATCATTTTTAATTATTCGATTTATTAGATCTTGAATTTCGATGAACTTATTTTTGTTTTAAGCAATTCAATGAATCGAGGAAAAACCTATGAATGCCCAAACTACAAGAAAAGACCTCATGATAGTCAATATGGGTCCTCAGCACCCATCAATGCATGGTGTTCTTCGACTCATTGTTACTCTAGATGGTGAAGATGTTATTGATTGTGAACCAATATTGGGTTATTTACACAGAGGGATGGAAAAAATAGCAGAAAACCGAACAATTATACAATATCTGCCTTATGTAACACGTTGGGATTATTTAGCTACTATGTTCCCCGAAGCAATAACCGTAAATGGACCGGAACAGTTAGGAAATATTCAAGTACCCAAAAGAGCCAGCTATATTCGAGTAATTATGTTGGAGTTGAGTCGTATAGCTTCTCACCTGCTATGGCTTGGACCTTTTATGGCAGATATTGGTGCACAAACTCCTTTCTTCTATATTTTCAGAGAAAGAGAATTAATATATGATCTATTCGAAGCTGCCACGGGTATGCGAATGATGCATAATTATTTTCGTATCGGAGGAGTAGCGGCTGATCTACCTCATGGTTGGATAGATAAATGTTTTGATTTCTGCGATTATTTTTTAACAGGTGTTGTTGAATATCAAAAACTTATTACGCAAAATCCTATTTTTTTAGAACGGGTTGAGGGAGTAGGCATTATTGGTGGAGAGGAAGTAATAAATTGGGGTTTATCAGGACCAATGCTTCGGGCTTCCGGAATAGAATGGGATCTTCGTAAAGTTGATCATTATGAGTGTTACGACGAATTGGATTGGGAAGTTCAATGGCAAAAAGAAGGAGATTCATTAGCCCGTTATTTAGTCCGAATTGGTGAAATGACGGAATCCATAAAAATTATTCAACAGGTTCTGGAAGAAATTCCCGGCGGTCCATATGAGAATTTAGAAATACGCTGCTTTGATTTTGATAGGGAAAAGGATCCAGACTGGAATGATTTTGAATATCGATTCATTAGTAAAAAACCTTCTCCGATTTTTGAATTGCCGAAACAAGAACTTTATGTGAGAGTTGAAGCCCCAAAGGGAGAATTAGGAATTTTTCTAATAGGGGATAAGAATGGTTTTCCTTGGAGATGGAAAATTCGTCCACCGGGTTTTATCAATTTGCAAATTCTTCCTCAGTTAGTTAAAAGAATGAAATTGGCTGATATTATGACGATACTAGGTAGCATAGATATCATTATGGGAGAAGTTGATCGTTGAAATGAAAATTTATACAACAGAAGTACAAGATATCAATTCTTTTTCCAGATTGGAATCTTTAAAAGAGGTCTATGGAATTCTATGGGTACTTATCCCTATTTTTACTCTTGTATTGGGAATCACAATAAGTGTACTAGTGATTGTATGGCTAGAAAGAGAAATATCCGCAGGGATCCAACAGCGTATTGGACCTGAATACGCCGGTCCTTTGGGAGTTCTTCAAGCTATAGCCGATGGAACTAAACTACTTTTCAAAGAAAATCTTCTTCCATCTAGGGGGAATACTCGTTTATTCAGTATCGGACCATCCATATCAGTCATATCAATTCTAGTAAGCTATTCAGTAATTCCTTTTGGCTATAACTTTGTTTTAGCTGATCTTAATATTGGTGTTTTTTTATGGATTGCTATTTCGAGTATTGCTCCCGTTGGACTTCTTATGTCCGGATATGGATCAAATAATAAATATTCCTTTTTGGGTGGTCTACGGGCTGCTGCTCAATCGATTAGTTATGAAATACCATTAACTCTATGTGTGTTATCAATATCTCTACGTGCGATTCGGTGAGACAGAAACTTTTCCATGCTCCTGTTTTCTAGGTTTTATAGGAAAGAAGTAGAATAAATTGAATAGATATCTTAATTTTTTTATTCATTATTATTATTCGGAGTTCGGATTGATGAACTAAATCAGATAGTTAGATGGGTGAAATAAAACAGCTTGTATTTAATTTGAATTTAATTAAATTTGCAGTCAAAATATTGAGTCTCAGTTTCTATGTATTAAGAATAAAATGAAGTGGAAAAAAATGGAAGGGGCCGTTTCCCCCAAGATTGGTTGCTTTAGTCATCCTGTCTTGAAGCGGGCTCAAAAGATCAAGACCAACCTTATTGAGTTTTCACTACCATTTGTATGAATTACCATACATGTATTACGATAAATTAAGGAGTAGGGGATTGATAAAAAAGAAAATGATTGGATGGTTAGAAACACCAAGATACACAAAGGATTAGTAATGGAGATTATGTAAATTATATTATCCAAAAGAGTATTTCTGCAGAATATAAAAAGAATACTAATTATAAAAAGAATACTAATTGGGGCTTAAAATTGGTAGAAATAATCAGGCAGTACTCCCCACAATTCCGGTCCAGAGTATAGGCTACTATCCACCGATTAAATAAATATGACTATCAGGAACGAAATAATCCTTTGAATTTTTTTAAGTCCCCCTTTTGTACATAAAAAAGAAAACAAAACTAAGAAGGAAAAAAAAGAAAGAATCAATTAAATTAATATAATACAATTCCAATAAGCAATAAACAAAGAGGGATCCCTTTTGATTCTTTCTTATATCCGTATTTCATGGAGATAGAATTCATATCTTAATTCATATTCTTTTTTGTAATCGAAAAGGATAGATTATTGATAAATTAAAGGAGTATTTTATTGAAGAATTAAGTTATTACTCAACAAATTCCATTTTTTAGGGGATAAGATCAATTCAGAAGTACCTTTTTATTTTTATTCAATTTTTATTATTATTATAATTCTAACAGACAGAATTCAATTGGTTTAATTCAGGACCGTCCAATAAAAATGAAGCCCACCTATCTTAGTCTTAGGGATATATCAAGAGAAATAAACGGTGCCGTCCTTAGATTTATTTATGGCCTTCGAGGAGCCGTATGAGGTGAAAATCTCATGTACGGTTCTGTAATAGCGATGGGAACAGTAATGTTATCACCGACTATGATTATCTAACAGTTTAAGTACGGTTGATATAGTGGATTCACAATCAAAATATGGTTTTTGGGGGTGGAATTTATGGCGTCAACCTATAGGTTTTATCGTTTTTCTAATTTCTTCGCTAGCGGAATGTGAAAGATTACCTTTTGATTTACCAGAAGCAGAAGAAGAATTAGTAGCCGGTTATCAAACCGAATATTCGGGTATAAGATTTGGTTTATTTTATGTTGCTTCCTATTTAAACCTATTAGTTTCTTCATTATTTGTAACGGTTCTTTACTTAGGCGGTTGGAATACCCCTACCCCGTACATATTCGTTTCTGAACTTTTTGAAATAAATAAAGCGTGTGGAGTTTTTGGAACTACAATTGGTATCTTTATTACATTAGCTAAAACTTATTTCTTCTTGTTCATTTCTATCACAACAAGATGGACTTTACCTAGGCTAAGAATGGACCAATTATTAAATCTTGGATGGAAATTTCTTTTACCTATTTCTCTCGGTAATCTATTATTAACAACTTCGTCTCAACTGCTTTCACTGTAAAAAATGAATATTCTATATTGATAACTTGTCTCAAACAAGAGAAAGAAACAAAATGAAGTTATTCCTAGATATTCACGATATGTTCCTTATGGTAACTGGGTTCATGAATTATGGTCAACAAACAGTACGAGCTGCAAGGTACATTGGTCAAAGTTTTATGATTACCCTATCCCACGCAAATCGTTTCCCTGTAACTATTCAATATCCTTATGAAAAATTAATCACATCGGAGCGTTTCCGCGGTAGAATCCATTTTGAATTTGATAAATGCATTGCTTGTGAAGTATGTGTTCGTGTATGTCCTATAGATCTACCTGTTGTTGATTGGAAACTGGAAACTTATATTCGAAAGAAACGATTGCTTAATTACAGTATTGATTTCGGGATCTGTATATTTTGTGGTAATTGCGTTGAGTATTGTCCAACAAATTGTTTATCAATGACTGAAGAATATGAACTTTCGACTTATGATCGTCACGAATTGAATTATAATCAAATTGCTTTGGGCCGTTTACCAATGTCAGTAATTGACAATTATACAATTCGAACAATTTTAAACTCGCCTCAATTCAAATAAAAATAATCATAAAAAAATTATATAAATTATATATATATATAAAATAATCTAATAGATTTTATATAATTTTATAAATCATATAAATAATGATATATTTAAAATATATCAAATCCATATTCAATATTATAATTAAAATATTAAAAAATTAAATAAATATAGATAGAGAGATAGAATAAATATTATTATAATAATCTCTAAATGTAAATCTATTTGTAATTTTTTCCAAAAATGGAATTATAGAAATAGAATAATTATAGAATAAATATATACTATATATATTATACTATATATATAGAGTATAGCTTCTAATTACTCTTTCGTATAAAGAATGAGATTCTTCCTAGAACTGTACCTATATCAACTCACACTCCTTAGGAGTTAATTCAATTAGTAATTTAGTATATCAATTTTTTTCCTGGTCATATCAATAAGGTCATGAAGTTTCGATTTTTTTATTTCTTATTTTACATAGAATGGATTTGCCTGAACCGATACATGATTTTCTTTTAGTCTTTCTAGGATCAGTTCTTGTATTAGGAAGTATAGGAGTAGTATTATTTACCAACCCAATTTTTTCTGCCTTTTCGTTGGGACTGGTTCTTGTTTGTATATCTTTATTCTATATTTTATCAAACTCCCATTTTGTAGCTGCGGCACAGCTACTTATTTACGTGGGAGCTATAAATGTTTTAATCATATTTGCTGTGATGTTCATGAAAGGTTCAGAATATTCCCACAATTTTTATTTTTGGACCGTTGGGGACGGAGTTACTTTGATGGTTTGTATAAGTATTTTTGTTTCACTAATGACTACTATTCCAGATACATCATGGTACGGGATTATTTGGACTACAAGATCAAATCAGATTATCGAACAAGATTTGATAAGTAATAGTCAACAAATTGGAATTCATTTATCAACAGATTTTTTTCTTCCATTTGAACTCATTTCAATAATTCTTTTAGCTGCTTTGATAGGTGCAATTGTCGTGGCCCGCCAGTAATAAATCTTTTTAGAACTATCAACAGCAATTCAAATTCAATTTTGCTCTATCTTATCCCACCCATTTAATGTATTCTATTCTTTTGGTTTTGTTCGATTCTCTAGTCAATCGAATCCGTTGATTGAATTGTTGTTCATATTGAAATGAATCGAAATTTATAAGGAGTTGGTCAATGATGCTCGAACATGTACTTGTTTTGAGTGCCTATTTATTTTCTATCGGTATCTATGGATTGATCACGAGCCAAAATATGGTTAGAGCCCTTATGTGTCTTGAACTTATACTGAATGCGGTTAATATAAATTTCGTAACATTTTCTGATTTTTTTGATAGTCGTCAATTAAAAGGAAATATTTTTTCCATTTTTGTTATAGCTATTGCAGCCGCTGAAGCAGCTATCGGACCAGCTATTGTTTCATCAATTTATCGTAACAGAAAATCAACTCGTATTAATCAATCGAATTTGTTGAATAAATAAATGAATAAAAAAAATAGTATTAATCATAAACATTATATAATCATAAACATTATATTAAAATGAAAGTAGAATATGAATATTTATCAATTCCAATTAACATGTATGATACATAACGTATGATCGTGTTTGCGAAAACGTAAGAAATCAAAGTATCTTGGCCCTCTTTTAGGAACTTGATCCAGAAGTAGATTGATTGGAAACGTCTGGTAAATTGTTGATTCATCTGGTGTCTAAATATATGATTCATTTAAAAGTTTTACTAGATCGAAAATTTCTGATGTTCCAAAACTAATAGACCCAATGTCACATTCAGTAAAGATTTATGATACCTGTATAGGATGTACTCAGTGTGTCCGAGCTTGTCCGACAGATGTATTAGAAATGATACCTTGGGACGGATGTAAAGCTAAGCAAATTGCTTCTGCTCCAAGAACAGAGGATTGTGTTGGCTGTAAAAGATGTGAATCTGCCTGTCCGACGGATTTCTTGAGTGTTCGAGTTTATTTATGGCATGAAACAACTAGAAGCATGGGTCTAGCTTATTGATTGATACGTTTCAAAAAACCCCCCACGAATACGTTTTTTACACGAATACGTTTTTTTACTGACAAAAACCCGTGCTCAAAACGACTTTTTTTATGTTTTGAGCACGGGTTTTCTGGCCCAAGTGTATCTTATTTTTACCACGAATTTTTTTCCTTGGTTAACAATAATTGTAGTTTTGCCAATATCCGCGGGTTCCTTAATCTTCTTATTTCCTCATAGAGGAAATAAGGTAATTCGATGGTATACTATTTGTATATGCTTAATAGATCTCCTTCTAACAACCTATGCATTCTGTTATCATTTCGAATTGGACGATCCATTAATGCAACTGACGGAGAATTTAAAATGGATCAATTTTTTTGATTTTTATTGGAGATTCGGAATAGATGGACTTTCTATCGGACCGATTTTACTCACGGGATTTATCACCACTTTAGCGACTTTAGCGGCTCAGCCGGTTACTCGGGAATCCAAATTATTCCATTTTCTGATGTTAGCAATGTATAGCGGTCAAATAGGATCATTTTCTTCTCGAGACATTTTACTTTTTTTCATCATGTGGGAAGTAGAATTAATTCCTGTTTATCTACTTTTATCCATGTGGGGGGGAAAGAAACGTTTGTATTCAGCTACAAAGTTCATTTTATACACTGCAGGAAGTTCCATTTTTTTATTAATGGGAGTTCTAGGTATCGGTTTATATGGTTCCAATGAACCAGCATTAAATTTGGAAACATCAGCTAATCAATCGTATCCTTTGGCACTGGAAATAATATTCTATATTGGATTTCTTATTGCTTTTGCTGTAAAATCGCCGATTATACCCTTACATACATGGTTACCAGACACCCATGGAGAAGCACATTACAGTACTTGTATGCTTTTAGCCGGAATTTTATTAAAAATGGGAGCGTATGGGTTGGTTCGAATTAATATGGAATTATTACCCCACGCTCATTCTATATTCTCTCCCGGGTTAATGATATTAGGCGCAATTCAAATAATCTATGCTGCTTCAACATCTCTTGGTCAACGTAATTTAAAAAAAAGAATAGCTTATTCCTCCGTATCTCATATGGGTTTCATAATTATAGGAATAGGTTCGATAAGCGATACGGGACTCAATGGAGCCATTTTACAAATAATCTCGCATGGGTTTATTGGCGCTGCGCTTTTTTTCTTGGCAGGAACGAGTTATGATAGAATACGTCTTCTTTATCTCGACGAAATGGGTAGAATGGCTATCCCACTGCCAAAAATATTCACGGTGTTCAGTATCTTATCGATGGCTTCCCTTGCATTGCCAGGCATGAGCGGTTTTGTTGCAGAATTGATAGTCTTTTTTGGAATAATTACGAGTCAAAAATCTCTTTTAATGACAAAAATACTAATTACTTTTGTAACGGCCATTGGAATGATATTAACTCCTATTTATTCATTATCTATGTTACGCCAGATGTTCTATGGATACACGCTTTTTAATACACCAAACTCTTATTTTTTTGATTCTGGGCCGCGAGAGTTATTTATTTCGATTTCGATCCTTATACCTGTAATAGGTATTGGTATTTATCCGGATTTAATTTTCTCATTATCAGTTGACAAGGTCGAAGCTATTTTATCGAATTTTTTATAGATAGTTTTCATGAAATAAAAAAAAAAATATTTCTTGCTCTTTTTTTTATAGTGTCCATTGTACAATGAAAAAAGAAATATTTTTCTTCTATTATCTTAACTTACAAAAAGGAATTGTAACCAGATATCTTTGATGTTTGGGAGAACCCCTTAGAATCCACTAATGTAGTGATTCAAGGGGTTCTCGACGGTTTATGCGAAGTTTTATTATTTTATTATATGCTTACTATTTTTGTATTTGTCAGACCCCTTCTTTATTCAATTCACTTAAACTCAATTTGATGTAAATGAACCATAACTATGTAATCCTATTCCTAATAGATTGATCCCAAAATAACATACCCAAATTATAAGAAAACCCATAGAGGCTACTATTGAAGAATTTACACCTTCCAATTTTTTTCTAGTATGTAAAAAAATCGCGAATATTGTCCAAGTAATAAACGCCCAAGTTTCCTTTGGATCCCAATTCCAATAAGATCCCCATGCCTCATTAGCCCATACTGCTCCCGAAATAATACCTATGGTTAAAAAGATAAACCCTAGACTAATAATACGATGACTCCAACGATCCAATTGTTGAATAAATTGAGACCTGTAATAATTTCGAAAAGAAAGAAAAGAAGTGTTTCGTAAAATATTATTTCTCTTGTTCAGGTATTTGATCTCAGCAAAAGAAAATGACTCATTTAAAAAATATAAATTATTGCTATTACCAATAATCCTTATGACTTTTCGAAATGTAATGACTAAAAGAGCTACTGATAATAATGAGCCACATAAAAGAGCTGCATAGCCCAATACCATCATACTTACGTGCATCATTAACCAATGGGATTGGAGAGCGGGTACTAATATTGTGGATTGATGCATTTTGATTAAAAGACCCGAAGTAGCAAAGCCTTGGGTCAAAATAACACTTGGTGCGATTATTGTGCTTAAATGGTTTTTATGTTTTTTAAAAGTAAAAGACGGAATCATATTAAAAATGGAAAAACTCCATGAAAGAAAGATTAATGATTCATATAAATCACTTAATGGTAAATGCCCCGAAAAAATCCAACGAGTAACTAATAATCCTGTTATACAGAAAAAAGTTCCTATCATGCCTTTTTCCAACGAATCGTATAGTCCTACGATTTCATTGAGTGATAAGTTTATCAAATGAATTGAAATTACAATTGATACGACCGAAAATGATATATGAGTTAATATATGCTCTAAAGTTGAAAATATCATAAATAGAAAAGCGTCCACTAATTATAGGAATGGAAATCGGGAATGGAATTCATTATAGGACTTACTCTTTTCGAAGATAAGATGCCATGCCGCCACTCGGACTCGAACCGAGATGCTCTAGCACTGCTTCCTAAGAGCAGCGTGTCTACCGATTTCACCATAGCGGCTTGCTCGAAATCATAATAATCTATTTTTAGTAAATCGTCGAGATTGAAAGAGTCAATTCAAATGCAATACAATATTTGTTTAGTAAACATAAAAATCGAAACATTAAAGAATTTTCATTTTTTTAAGATTTTAATATTCCAATTACAATAAGAATTCTTATTATCATTCGTTTTTCGTTTCGAGTGTCAATTTTATTTAATATAATAAGTTAAGTTAGCATTAAGTTAGCAATGGTAGTGGGCTTTTTCATAGTTTATCCTCTCTCAAAATGGCACTGTTGTAACTAGATCTAGATAGTTCTGACTTCAACCTCTGAAACACAAAAATTTCTTTCTCATTTGTGTTTTTAAATGATTCATTTTTATTTTATTTATAAAAAAAAAAAAAAATAAATCATTTCTTTTTGAAAGAAAAATAGTATTTTTATGAATCACAAATTTAGTTAGCACTATATTCCAAGAATTTATATAAATAAACATTTGCATAGCTTTGTATTAATCATTAAAATTTTTGTTGTGTCGAGAAGTTTCGAAAACCAATTAAAAAAAAATTCTTAAGATATCAAATATAAAAGATATCAGATATAAAAGACTTTTGATTTCGATCGTAATTATACCCTATATTTTTTTAGGATCCATTTTGGAACATTTAAATTTGAAAATTATTATCTCCAATAAACCAATAAAAGGGAAGGGTTACTTTTCAATTGGGTTAAAAAAAGAGGGTATATATAAATATATATATATAGCTAGTTAATATGGTTAGTGATAGTAATTTAGAGAATATAATATAGTACTTCAAAAATTTACAAAAACAAGTTTGAAATCAATTAGTTCCAATGCCCAATAATGTCTCATTTCATTTATTTTTTTTACTAAAAGATCTTCTATCTACTTAAGTATACTAATACTAAAAAAGTATACTAATACTAAAAAAACAAGACAAAAAAAACTTTTTTATTGATTATTCGGTCGATGGGGAAAATTAAACTCTTCATCCCAAAAATGAGAAAACATATTTCAAAAAGTTGAAATTTTGTTATTTCTTTTTTGTTGTTTCAAAAAACAGTACCATTCTTTCTATATATAGAATATAGATATCTATAAAGAAATCGATTCTAAATCTATAGCTATAGAAAAAATAGAAAAAATTATATATCTATTATATATCTATAGAAAAACGAAATAAAATTGGAAAAGAATAAATGAAATTAGCCTATTCTTATTCTTCGAGTCCGGCTAAATTCAGAGATTACTCTAATATTTGTATTTGTTGCACAAAAAAGCTTTTTGAGTTCCCCGTAGAAAGAGATGTGGCTAACGAAAAAGATTTCAATGTTGTCCAATATCCCTTTTTTTTCCAAATATTTTTACGAATCCGTTTTTTTGATATAGAAGTACGTTTTTTTGGAACTGCCATTCAAAAAATTATACTAGTTTATTCATTACTATAGTTCATGTGAAAGACATCTATTATTCAAAATGAATTGTTCTTTAATTAGACCTATATCTATCCATTTTTTTCTACGTTACATTCCCTTCCTAAAAAAATATGTATATGTAAAAATCACATAGTCTTTTTGTTTTTTGTTCCTAAGTAATATTTTATGTAATCCTTACAAAAAAAAGAAGACTGTATTGTATGTTTGGTTCTATCTCTGTCTATTTTCGTCGTACTCCATTTATACATCGAATAAAAAAATCGAAAAAGTTTAAGAAACCAACCCTTATCCTGCTTAAAAATGAATTGCTCAAGCTCGAAGAAAGAGTGTGCCTAATTTCCATTTGAAAATTTAATCAGACCGGTTGTTAATCTATTAAAGGATACATGATTTTTAAAAATCATGTATTTTACTTTTTCTCTGCTATGTAAAGTAAACTTTTGAATATCATAATATTTTTTACAAACTTAGATGTCTTTTATTGTAACGGGAAATAATCAATTAGTTACAAAATGAACTACATTTTTTCGGAATAAACAAACTCAATAATTTTTTTATTTTATTGAGGGATTCATATCAAAATAAACTAATTTTTTGGTGTAATTTTTTCTATTCATTCTAACTCTATGAGGTGTAAATTATTGGAATATATAATAACTTATTTTTTATAAATATTTTAATAAATATTTTTCTTTTTTATTATTTATTAATATTACTAACTAAAAAACAAAAAAATAAAGTTTATTTTTTACTAAAAATTTGGTCATATCATTTGACTCATTTTCACTTCGTGCTTTGCAATATTGGATTGAAGTTATTGTACAAAGATTCAAAATAATTAAGAATAGATAATTTTGTTTAAGTTTTGCATATCTTAATTTTTCGTTTATTAACTGAACCTTTCAAACGAGCTAAAATCGGTGAATAAGAAACAAAACTCATTAAGAAGAAAAATATTTTTTGTATTTTTTTGTATGGAATATACATATCAATACTCGTGGATTATACCTTTCATTCCACTTCTAGTTCCTATGTTAATAGGAATGGGACTTCTCCTTTTTCCGACGGCAACAAAAAATCTTCGCCGTGTGTGGGCTTTTCCTAGTGTTTTATTGTTAAGTATAGTTATGATTTTTTCGATCGATTTGTCTATTCATCAAATAAATACCAGTTCTATTTATCAATATGTATGGTCTTGGACTATCAATAATGATCTTTCTTTAGAGTTTGGCCACTTGATTGATTCACTTACTTCTATTATGTCAATATTAATCACTACTGTTGGAATTTTGGTTCTTATTTATAGTGACAATTATATGTCTCATGATCAAGGATATTGGAGATTTTTTGCTTATATGAGTTTTTTTAATACTTCAATGTTAGGGTTGGTTACTAGTTCGAATTTGATACAAATTTATATCTTTTGGGAATTGGTTGGAATGTGTTCCTATTTTTTAATAGGTTTTTGGTTCACACGCCCTATCGCGGCAAATGCTTGTCAAAAAGCTTTTATAACTAATCGTGTAGGAGATTTTGGTTTATTATTAGGAATTTTAGGTCTTTACTGGATAACGGGTAGTTTGGAATTTCGGGATTTGTTTGAAATATTCAAAAACTTTATTTCTAATAATGAGGTAAATCTTTTATTTATTACTTTGTGTGCCTTCCTATTATTTGCCGGTTCAGTTGCTAAATCTGCCCAATTTCCCCTTCATGTATGGTTACCGGATGCTATGGAAGGGCCTACCCCTATTTCGGCTCTTATACATGCTGCTACTATGGTAGCGGCGGGAATTTTTCTTGTAGCCCGGTTTCTTCCTCTTTTCATAGTTCTACCTTACATAATGAATGGAATAGCTTTGATAGGTATAATAACGGTAGTATTAGGGGCTACTTTAGCTCTTGCTCAAACGGATATTAAGAGAGGTTTGGCTTATTCTACAATGTCTCAATTGGGTTATATGATGTTAGCTCTAGGTATGGGTTCTTATCGAGCTGCTTTATTTCATTTGATTACTCATGCTTATTCAAAAGCCTTGTTGTTTTTAGGATCTGGATCGATTATTCATTCAATGGAAACTATTGTTGGATATTCTCCAGATAAAAGTCAAAATATGGTTCTTATGGGCGGTTTAACAAAACATGTACCAATTACAAAGACTGCTTTTTTAGTGGGTACACTTTCTCTTTGTGGTATTCCACCCTTTGCCTGTTTTTGGTCCAAAGATGAAATTCTTAATGATATTTGGTTGTATTCACCAATGTTCGCAATAATAGCTTTTTCAACAGCAGGATTAACCGCATTTTATATGTTTCGGATCTATTTACTTGTTTTTGAGGGACATTTAAATGTTTATTGTAAAAATTACAATGGAAAAAAAACTAGCTCATTCTATTCAATATCTTGCTGGGGTAAAGAAGGTCAATTAACAATGAATAATAATGAAAGGGCTTCTTTTTTTTGTAAGAAGACACACTCATATCGAAGTGATAGAAATGTAAAAAAAATAATGCGACCCTTTATCGTTATTCCCTATTTTGGCACTAACAAAACCTTTTCGTATTCCAACGAATCAGACAATACTATGCTATTTTCTATGCTTATATTAGTACTATTTACTTTGTTCCTTGGGGCCCTAGGAATTTCTTTCAATCAAGAGGGAGTAGGTTTTGATATATTATCAAAAATGTTAATTCCGTCTCTAAACCCTTTCCATCCAAATTTAAACAATTCTGTAGATTGGTATGAATTTGTGACAAATGCAACTTTTTCGGTCAGTATAGGATTTTACGGAATATTTATAGCATCTTTTTTCTATAAGCCGATTTATTCATCTTTACAAAATTTGAACTTACTTAATTTATTTGCTAAAAATGTTTCTAAAAAAATTATTGGAGAGAAAATAATAAATGTGATATATGATTGGTCATATAATCGCGGTTACATAGATTCTTTTTATGAAATCTACTTGATTGGGGGTGTAAGACGATTAGCTAAACAAAATTCTTTTTTTGATAAACGAGTGATTGATGGAATTCCAAATGCGGTCGGTCTTACAAATTTTTTACTAGGAGAGATTATAAAATATGTAGGGGGTGGCCTAATTTCTTCATATATTTTATTGTACTTTTTTTATGTATTAATTTTGTTAGTAATTTACTACTTTTCGTCTTTTGTTTTAATGTTTTAAAAAATTTAAAATTTATCAATTCGGATAGAATAGATTTACTCAATCTAATAAGGATATTCGATTTTTTAGATTTAATAGAATAATTTTCCTGTATCCATACTAATACCAATCTAATCCATTTCATAATCAAAATCTGACCAATTAACCAACTAACAAAACTACTTGTTAGGAATAAAATTTGTTTGTTGCCGAGAAACATATAAATGTTGACTAATCTGACTAACATTGAACTTGGTAAAAATACATAATTCAATAATAATAAAATAAGATTATTTAGGAATACTCGTTGAATGCTAAAATTACGCATTGAATTTTTCCTAGTGGATCCGTAATTAGAAAAGTGTTTGTTATTATTGCAAAAGAAATGAAATAAAAGATACGGTAGAGCTATGACAGTTATTGTATGAGGTCTACCCAATGCTAGATGCAAAGGCGCATAATAGATCGATATGAGCATCATGAGCTGTCCCGTAATAAAACCAGTTGTTGCTGATACTTTCTTCTCGGTTCCTTCTTCTCCTTCTTCCATAACCCGAGCTCGGAGAAGGAAGAGATAAGAGGGCCCTATGGAGAATGTGGTCAGAAATCCATAATAGAGTCCGACCACAACGACCGAATTCATTATCTTCATGCATAAGGCTACTAGATTATCTAGTATAAA